TTTTTTTTTTTTATATTAATATATTTATTAAATAATAAAAATAAAAAGTAAAATATAATTTTTTATACTAATATTCATATAAAAATAAATATTAATATTTATATATTAATAATTTATAAATATATTAATATATAAACATATAATATTAAATATTTAATATAAAAAAAAAATAAATATATAAAATATTTAATATTAATTATTAAACATTGAATAATTTCTCTCTTTTTTTTTTCATAATATTGAATTAAATACCTAAATTGCTATTTAAATTTTTATAATTCAAATAAATTATATTAAATTAATATAATTAATAATTATAAAATTATATTTAATATATTAATATTTAATATTAATACATTAAATATTTAATATATATATATAAATATATTAAATAAATCTTTGATTTAATCATATTACTAAGCCGTTTTTAATCTTTTTTATATATAAAATAAAAAAAAAATTAAAAATAAGCTAAATTTAAGCTTTTGGGTTCATACCCCAAATATAAAGGAAACCCCTTTTTTTTAAAAATAAAGTGCCTGATTAAAGGATTATTCTGATAGAATAAATAAAGTAGATTTCTACCTTTATTATATTTTATAGAATTAAACTATACCTAATAGTATCAAAAACTATTGTGCATCTTACACTAAAATATATTTATTGAATTTATAATACAAAACTAACCCCCTATTTTAGATTTTTTTTAATTTAAATTCAAATAAAATATTTTTTTATTTCATTCTTTTTTTCAGAACTTTAATTTCTATTTCAGCTAATTCTTGATTAGGATGTTGAATTGGGTTAGAAATCAATTTATTAAGATTTATCCCCCTAATTTCCAATTCTAAAAATCTTTTATCATCAGAAGCAGCCTTAAAATATTTTCTTACCCAATCAATTGCATCTATTAATTTTCTATTTTCAATCTTATTAAAAATAATTTTATTAAAAAATTTTGAAATTAATAATTTATTTTCTATTTTAATTAATTCCTCCATATTAATAAAAATAGGATCAGCCCCCTTCCATTTCTGATTTCCAAATATTATTGAAGGTTTATCTTGATTTAATTGTTTTATTTTAATAACATGACAAAAAATTTCCCCAATAATTTTATTGTCATATTACATAAATAATAATTTTTTAATATTTATTATAATTTTTAATGTTATTGTAGGAACAATAGGAGGAATTAATCAAACATCATTACGAAAATTAATAACATTCTCATCTATTAACAATTTAGGATGAATATTAGCAGCATTAATAATAACAGAAAATTTATGAATTTTTTATTTAATAATATATTCTTTTTTAATTAGAATTATATGTTTTTTTTTTAATATATTAAATATTTATTATATTAATCAATTATTTATTGTAAATATAAAATTTTCCTTAAAAATATCTTTATTAATTAATTTTTTATCTTTAGGGGGATTACCTCCTTTCTTAGGATTTTTTCCTAAATGAATTATTATTAATTTTCTCATTATAAATAAATTATTTATTATTAGATTTATTTTTATTATAATAAGACTAATTATATTATTTTTTTATATTCGAATTATATATTCATCTATTATATTCAATTACTTAAAAATAAAATGATTTAAAAATTTTATAAAAAATTATTTATTAACAATTATAAATATTTTTAGAATAATTTCTTTACTAGGTATAATTATTAGAACCTTTATATTTTTATAAAGGTTTTAAGTTATATAAACTAATAATCTTCAAAATTATAAAAAAAGAAATTTCTTTAAGCCTTAGTATTATATATTTTACTCCTTAAAATTTGCAATTTCATATCATTATTGACTATAAGACTTTATTAATAAAAGAGATTTTTCTCGTTAATAAATTTACAATTTATCGCTTATAACTCAGCCATTTTATTTTATTAGCGAAAATGACTTTATTCAACAAATCATAAAGATATTGGAACACTATATTTTATTTTTGGTATTTGAGCAGGAATAGTAGGAACTTCATTAAGATTATTAATTCGAACTGAATTAGGTAATCCTGGATCTTTAATTGGGGATGATCAAATCTATAATACTATTGTAACAGCTCATGCTTTTATTATAATTTTCTTTATAGTTATACCAATTATAATTGGAGGATTTGGAAATTGATTAGTTCCATTAATATTAGGAGCTCCTGATATAGCTTTCCCTCGAATAAATAATATAAGATTTTGATTATTACCTCCTTCATTAACTTTATTAATTTCTAGAAGAATTGTTGAAAATGGAGCAGGAACTGGATGAACAGTTTATCCCCCTTTATCATCTAATATTGCTCATGGAGGAAGATCAGTTGATTTAGCTATTTTTTCTTTACATTTAGCTGGAATTTCATCTATTTTAGGGGCTATTAATTTTATTACAACTATTATCAATATACGAATTAATCATATATCATTTGATCAAATACCTCTTTTTGTATGAGCAGTAGGAATTACTGCTTTACTTTTATTATTATCTTTACCTGTCTTAGCAGGTGCTATTACCATACTTTTAACAGATCGAAATCTTAATACTTCTTTTTTTGACCCTGCAGGAGGGGGAGATCCTATTTTATATCAACATTTATTTTGATTTTTTGGTCATCCAGAAGTTTATATTTTAATTTTACCCGGATTTGGTATAATTTCTCATATTATTTCACAAGAAAGTGGGAAAAAAGAAACTTTTGGATGTTTAGGAATAATTTATGCTATAATAGCAATTGGTTTATTAGGATTTATTGTTTGAGCTCATCATATATTTACTGTAGGAATAGATATTGATACCCGAGCCTATTTTACTTCCGCAACTATAATTATTGCAGTTCCCACAGGAATTAAAATTTTTAGTTGATTAGCAACATTACATGGATCTCAAATTAATTACAGACCATCTATTTTATGAAGATTAGGATTTGTTTTTTTATTTACAGTTGGAGGATTAACAGGAGTAATTTTAGCTAATTCTTCTATTGATGTAACATTACATGATACTTATTATGTTGTAGCTCATTTTCATTATGTTCTATCTATAGGAGCAGTATTTGCAATTATGGGGGGATTTATTCATTGATATCCTTTATTTACAGGATTATCATTAAATCCTTATTTATTAAAAATTCAATTTTTATCAATATTCATTGGAGTAAATTTAACCTTTTTTCCTCAACATTTTTTAGGTTTATCAGGAATACCTCGACGATACTCTGATTATCCTGATAGTTTTACTTCATGAAATATTATTTCTTCATTTGGATCATATATTTCTTTATTATCAATAATAATAATAATAATAATTATTTGAGAATCAATAATTAATCAACGTATAATTTTATTTTCTTTAAATATATCCTCTTCAATTGAATGATTACAAAATTTACCTCCAGCAGAACATTCTTATAATGAATTACCTATTTTAAGAAACTTCTAATATGGCAGATGATATGTAATGGATTTAAACCCCATTTATAAAGGATTATCCTTTTTTTAGAAATGCCAACTTGATCTAATTTAAATCTTCAAAATGGTGCTTCACCTTTAATAGAACAAATTATTTTTTTTCATGATCATACTTTAATTATTTTAATTATAATTACTATTTTAGTAGGTTATCTAATATTTATTTTATTTTTTAACAAATTTATTAATCGATTTTTACTAGAAGGACAAATAATTGAATTAATTTGAACTATTATTCCTGCAATTACATTAATTTTCATTGCTTTACCTTCTTTACGTTTATTATATCTATTAGATGAACTTAATAATCCTTTAATTACTTTAAAATCTATTGGACATCAATGATATTGAAGTTATGAATATTCAGATTTTAATAATATTGAATTTGATTCATATATAATTCAATATAATAAAAATACCCTTGAAAATTTTCGTTTATTAGACGTTGATAATCGAATTATTTTACCTATAAATAATCAAATTCGAATTATAGTAACAGCTACTGATGTAATTCATTCATGAACTATCCCATCATTAGGAGTAAAAGTAGATGCTAATCCTGGGCGATTAAATCAAACTAGATTTTTTATTAATCGACCAGGAATTTTTTTTGGCCAATGTTCAGAAATCTGTGGAGCTAATCATAGTTTTATGCCTATTGTAATCGAAAGAATTTCTATTAAAAATTTTATTAATTGAATTAATAATTATTCATCATTAGATGACTGAAAGCAAGTATTGGTCTCTTAAACCATTTTATAGTAAATTAGCAATTACTTCTAATGAAAGAATTAGTTAAAATATATAACATAAATATGTCAAATTTAAATTATTACATTAGTAATATTCTTTTATTCCTCAAATAATACCTATTAATTGATTATTATCTTTTTTTTTTTTTATCATAATTTTTATTTTATTTAATATTATAAATTATTATATTTTTAATATTAATAATTTTAAAAATTTATTTTATTTTAATAAAAAAAATTTTAAAAATATAAATTGAAAATGATAAGTAATTTATTTTCTATTTTTGACCCATCAACAAACTTATTTAATTTACCATTAAATTGAATTAGAACTTTTATTGGATTAATATTTATCCCATATTCTTTTTGATTAATCCCCAATCGACATCATATTTTTTGAAATTTTATTACTAATAAACTTCATAATGAATTTAAAATATTATTAGGTATTAATAGATTTAACGGATCAACTTTTATTTTTATTTCATTATTTACTTTTATCCTATTCAATAACTTTTTAGGTTTATTTCCTTATATTTTTACAAGAACAAGTCATTTAACTATCTCATTATCAATTTCATTATCATTATGAATTAGATTTATATTATATGGATGAATTAATAATTATCAACACATATTTATCCATATAATTCCACAAGGAACCCCAAGAATTTTAATACCATTTATAGTATTAATTGAAACTATTAGTAATATCATTCGTCCAGGAACTTTAGCCGTTCGTTTAACTGCTAATATAATTGCTGGACATTTATTATTAACTTTATTAAGAAGAACTAGCTCTAATTTATCATTCTTTATATTATTTATTTTAATTTTTATACAAATTTTACTTTTAATTTTAGAATCTGCTGTTGCTATTATTCAATCTTATGTAATTTCTATTCTAAGTACTCTTTATTCTAGAGAAGTAAATTAATGACAATAAATAATAATCATCCATACCATTTAGTAGATTATAGACCATGACCTTTAACAGGAGCTATTGGAGTAATAACATTAGTTACTGGTATAATTAAATGATTTCATAATTTTAACATAAATTTAATAATTTTAGGTTATATTATTATTATTATAACTATATATCAATGATGACGAGATATTTGCCGAGAAGGAACTATACAAGGTAAACATACTATTTTAGTATCAAAAGGATTACGATGAGGTATAATTCTTTTTATTATCTCAGAAGTATTTTTTTTTTTATCATTTTTTTGAGCTTTTTTTCATAGAAGTTTATCACCTAATATTGAAATTGGTGCTATATGACCTCCATTAAATATTACCCCATTTAACCCTTTTCAAATTCCCTTATTAAATACCATTATTTTAATTAGATCAGGAGTAACTGTAACTTGAGCTCATCACGCATTAATAGAAAATAATCATTCCCAAACTACACAAAGATTATTTATTACTATTATATTAGGAATTTATTTTACTATTCTTCAAGCATATGAATATTTTGAAGCTCCTTTTACTATTGCAGATAGTATTTATGGATCAACTTTCTTTATAGCAACAGGATTTCATGGATTACATGTAATTATTGGAACAATTTTTCTAACAACATGTTTTTTTCGACATTTAAATAATCATTTTTCAAATAAACATCACTTCGGATTTGAAGCAGCAGCATGATATTGACACTTTGTTGATGTAGTATGATTATTCCTTTATATTTCAATCTATTGATGAGGAAATTAATTTATTTATATAATATATTTAGTATATTTGATTTCCAATCAAAAAGTTTAATTCATTTTTAATATAAATAATTATTTTATTATTAATCATATCAATTTTAATTATTATTATTTCTAACATCATAATACTATTATCTATAATTTTATCAAAAAAATCATTTATAGATCGAGAAAAATGTTCCCCATTTGAATGTGGATTTGATCCTAAATCTTCAGCACGAATTCCATTTTCTTTACATTTCTTTTTAATTACAGTAATTTTTCTAATTTTTGATATTGAAATTGCTCTCCTTTTCCCAATTATTATATCATTTAATTTAGTTAATTTTATCATATTAATAAAAATTAGATTTTTCTTTTTAATTATTTTATTATTAGGATTATATCATGAATGAAATCAAAATATACTTAATTGAACTAATTAAGGATTATAGTTTAAATAAAACATTTGATTTGCATTCAAAAAATATTGATTCATCAATTTATCTTAAATAAGAAGCAATAAATTGCATTTAATTTCGACTTAAAAGAATGAGTTATTTAACTCCTTATTTGTATTAATTGAAACCAAATAGAGGTATATCACTGTTAATGATATTATTGAATATTTATATTCCAATTAAATTTGAAATATATTATAATTAAGCTGCTAACTTAATTTATAGTGATTAAAATCATTAATATTTCTTTCTTCTTTATTTATATAGTTTAATTAAAACATTACATTTTCATTGTAAAAATAAAAAATTTTTTTTATAAATATTTAAAGATTATATAATCTCCTTAATATCTTCAATATTATGCTCTATATATATAAGCTATTTAAATTTTTATTAAATTAATAATATAAAATAAAAAATCATTATTCATAAAATAAATCTAAATAAATAAATTTTAAAATTATTTATTTGATATAAATAATAAAAAATTGAATAATTTTTAATAATATTAAACATACCTTGACCTCTATATAATTCTATTCACCCTATATCAATATTTTTTACTAAACCTTGTCCATAATTTAAAAAATAATAATTTAAACCATAAGTAGATAAATTAGGTATAAATCACATTAAAGATAAAAAACTTCTTAAGTTATAAGTTATTAAAAATTTATTTAAAGAATAAATTCTTATATTTCTAATTAAATACCCTATAATTAAACCAATTAATCTTACATAAATAACTATTATTTTTATATTAAATGATAAATAAATTATATAAGGATAATTAAAAATTATTCATATTAAAAATCTTCCAGTAACTAAACTTATAAATAATAATAAAAATATACTTTTTAATATAATATAGTCCTCATCATATAAATTATAAATAGAAAATAAATTATAATCATTAATTATTAAATATATTAATAAACGAATTGTATAAAATATTGTTAAACCTGTAGAAAAATAATATAAAAAAAAAATTAATATATTTAAATTTCTTATTCTTACTATTTCTAAAATTAAATCTTTAGAATAAAATCCAGCTAAAAAAGGAATCCCACATAAAGCTAAATTAGAAATATTTATACATAAAGAAGTTATTGGAATATATAATCTAATACCCCCTATAAAACGAATATCTTGATTATCATTTATTATATGAATAATTACCCCTGCACATATAAATAACAAAGCCTTAAATATAGCATGAGTCAATAAGTGAAAAAAAGCTAATTCTGGTAACCCTATTCTTAAAATTCTTATTATTAACCCTAATTGTCTTAAAGTAGATAATGCAATAATTTTTTTCAAATCAAACTCATAATTAGCAGAAATTCCAGCTATAAATATTGTCAATCCAGATAATAATAATAATAATTTAAAAAAAAATATATCAACTAATAATATATTAAATCGAATTAATAAATAAACCCCAGCAGTCACTAATGTAGAAGAATGAACTAAAGCAGAAACAGGAGTTGGAGCTGCTATAGCAGCTGGTAATCATGAACTAAATGGAATTTGAGCTCTTTTAGTTATAGCTGCAATAATTACTAAAATTCCAATAATCTTTATTGAACAATCATTATTTATAAAATTTAAATAAAAAATATAATTTCAACTCCCATAATTTATTATTCAAGAAATTACTATTAAAATTATAACATCCCCAATTCGATTTGATAAAGCAGTTAATATTCCAGCATTATAAGATTTAATATTTTGATAATAAATTACTAAACAATAAGAAACCAAACCTAATCCATCCCATCCTAAAAAAATTCTAATTATATTAGGGCTAATAATTAATAAAACTATTGAAAAAACAAATAATAATACTAAAATAATAAATCGATTTAAATTTAACTCTGATCTTATATATCTTTTTCTATAATAAATTACTGAAGATGAAATTATCAATACAAATATTATAAATAATAATGATATTCAATCTAAAATAACAGATATTACAATATTCATAGAATTAAAAGAAATAATTTCTCACTCCAAAAATAAAATTATATTCTCTATAATAAAATAAATTATAAAAAAAAAATTTATTATTCTAAAAAAAAATAAAAAAAAAAATCTAATAAAACAAATTGAATAATTTTTAATAATTTAAAATGATTTCTCATATTTTTGACTCCACAAATCAATATTTTAATTAAATTATTTAAATTAAAATCAAATTATAAAATATTCAATTTTTAAAATTAATATATTTAAAGGTAATCAATGTAAAATTAATATTAAATATTCACGAGAAACCCCAGTATAAAATCTATAAATTCTTAAATTATACTTTCCATGTTGAGTATAAGAATATAAATATAATCTATAACCTGCTCTAAAAAAAGATATTATAATTAATATAATTATTGATAATCAAGATCAACTTACTAATCTATTAATTAATCTAATTTCACCTATTAAATTTATTGAAGGTGGAGCTGCTATATTAGATGATATTAATAAAAATCACCATAAACTTATAGAGGGTATAAAATTTATTATACCCTTATTTATAAATAATCTTCGTCTATGTAAACGTTCATAATTAATATTTGCTAAACAAAATATCCCTGATGAACATAATCCATGACCAATTATTATAATATAAGAACCTAAATAACCTCAATAATTTATTGTTATAATACCTCCAATTACTAATCTTATATGAGCAACAGAAGAATAAGCAATTAAAGATTTTATATCTACTTGACAAAAACAATTTAATCTAATATATAATCCTCCTAATAATCTAATAATAATTCAAATAAAATTCATTTTTATACCAATATTTTGAAAAAGAATTAAAACTCGTAATAATCCATATCCTCCTAATTTTAATATAATTCCTGCTAAAATCATCGAACCAGATACTGGAGCTTCAACATGAGCTTTAGGTAATCATAAATGTACAAAATATATAGGTATTTTTACTAAAAAAGCTAAAATTATTGATATATACAATAAATATAAATTTATATCAAAAAATTTTATAAAATAAATAGTTAAATAATTTAAATAATCAAAAATAAAAAAAATTCCTATTAATATAGGCAAAGAAGCAAATAAAGTATAAAATAATAAATACATTCCAGCTTGAATTCGTTCAGGTTGATATCCTCAACCAATAATTAATATTAAAGTCGGAATTAATCTCCCTTCAAAAAATAAATAAAATATAAATAAATTTAATACTCTAAATGTTAAATATAATATAATTAATAAAATAATGATATTTAATAAAAAAAAATTAACATAAAAATTATTCTTATATAATGATTCTCTTGCTATAATTATTAATATACAAATTCAAATTCTTAATAAAATTAAACCAAAAGAAATTAAATCACAACCTATTATATATCTTAAATTACAAAAATTATTAATATTTAAACTTAAATTTATAAAAATAAATATAATTAACATTAATATTATTTGAACCAATCAAAATATATTTTTTATAAAACATAAAGGAATTATAAAAATTATTATTATTAAAAATTTTATCATTATAACAAATTAAATCTTTTAAAATAATCATTTCCATGTGTACGAATTATAGAAACTAAAATTGATAAACCTAAAGCCCCTTCACAAACAGTAAATAATAAAAAAATTATTAATATATATATTTCATACTCAATATAATTTAAATAAATTAATATTAAAAAAAAAACTCTTAATACAATATATTCTAATCTTAATAAAACAATTAGTAAATGTTTATGTTTAGAAATAAAAATTATATTACCACATAAAAATATAATAAAAATAATAAATCATATATTTAAAATTATCATTTGTTTTTATAGTTTAAAATTAAAACATTGGTCTTGTAAATCAAAAATAAGTATATTACTTTAAAAACTTCAAAGAAAAAGAAATTCTTTATCAATAATCTCCAAAATTATTATTTTTTTTTAAACTATTCTTTGAAATTTTAAAAATATTTTTATCTTTATTAATTATAATATTTTCTATTATAATATTTTTTTTTAGTCATCCTTTATCAATAGGATTAATAATTTTATTTCAAACTTTATTAACTTGTTTATTATCCGGAATATTAATTAATACATATTGATTTTCTTATATTTTATTTTTAGTATTTTTAGGAGGATTATTAGTTTTATTTATTTATGTATCAAGAATTGCTTCCAATGAAAAATTTTATAATAATTTTTTTATAAAAATAATTTTAATTTTCACTTTTATATTATCAATTTCATTAAGATATATATACATATACAATATAAATTGATTAAATTTTATTAATAATTATGAAATAAATAATTTCAAAAATTTATTTATTTTTTTTAATAATGAAAATAAAATTAATTTATCAAAACTATATAACAATTATACTCATTTTATAATAATAATATTAATTATTTATTTATTTATTACTCTAGTAGCTGTAGTTAACATTACAAATATTTTTTTTGGACCTTTACGACTATCAAATTAATTAATAATTTAACTAATGATAAATAAATTTTTACCTTTACGAAAAACTCACCCATTAATTAAGATTATTAATGGGTCATTAATTGATTTACCTTCACCATCTAATATTTCTTTATGATGAAATTTTGGATCATTATTAGCATTATGTTTAATTATCCAAATTTTAACTGGATTATTTCTAACTATATATTATTCTGCTAATATTGAATTAGCTTTTTATAGTGTAAATTATATTTGTCGAAATGTTAATTATGGGTGATTAATTCGAACTTTACATGCTAACGGTGCCTCATTTTTTTTTATTTGTATTTATTTACATATTGGACGAGGAATTTATTATGAATCATTTAATTTAAAATATACTTGAATAGTAGGAATTATTATTTTATTTATTTTAATAGCTACAGCATTTATAGGGTATGTTTTACCATGAGGTCAAATATCATTTTGAGGAGCAACAGTTATTACTAATCTTTTATCTGCTATTCCTTATTTAGGAACAATATTAGTAAATTGAATTTGAGGAGGATTTGCTGTAGATAATGCTACCTTAACTCGTTTTTACTCATTTCATTTTTTATTCCCATTTATTATTTTAATATTAACTATAATCCATTTATTATTTTTACATCAAACAGGTTCTAATAATCCTTTAGGAATTAATAGAAACTTAGATAAAATCCCTTTTCATCCATTTTTTACCTTTAAGGATTTAATTGGATTCATTATTATATTAATATTATTAATTATATTAACATTAACTAATCCTTATCTCTTAGGAGATCCTGATAATTTTATTCCTGCTAATCCTTTAGTAACCCCAATTCATATTCAACCTGAATGATATTTCTTATTTGCTTATGCAATTTTACGATCTATTCCTAATAAATTAGGAGGAGTTATTGCTTTAGTAATATCTATTTTAATTTTAATTATTCTTCCTTTTACTTTTAATAAAAAAATCCAAGGAATTCAATTTTATCCAATTAATCAAATATTATTTTGATCTATAGTATCTATTATTATTTTATTAACTTGAATTGGAGCTCGTCCTGTAGAAGACCCTTATATTATTACTGGACAATTACTTACTATTATATATTTTTCTTATTTTATTATTAATCCTATTATTAATAAATTTTGAGATAATTTAATTTTTAATTTATAATTAATGAGCTTGTTAAAGCATTTGTTTTGAAAACTTAAGAAAGAATAATTTATTCTATTAATTTATACTAAAATTATTAACTAATTTAAAAAAATTTTTATTGCAATAAAAAATAATAAATAATTTAAAGAAATAGGTAAATATCTTTTTCAAGATAAATATATTAACTTATCATACCGATAACGGGGTAATGTTCCACGAACTCAAATAAATAAAAAAGAAATAAAAACTAATTTTAAATAAAATAATAAAGATATATTATACCCTCCCATATATATTAAAACAAATAATATTCTTATAAATAAAATTCTTGAATATTCAGCTAAAAAAATTAAAGCAAATCCTCCTCTTCTATATTCAATATTAAACCCTGAAACTAACTCTCTTTCCCCCTCAGCAAAATCAAAAGGAGTTCGATTAGTTTCAGCTAATCTTGAAGAAATTCAACATATTCTTAAAGGTAATATTAAAAAAAAAAATCAAATTAAATCTTGATAAACAAAAAATTTTATTATATTAAAATCTATAATTAAAACAATTCTTGATAATATAATTAAAGCTAATCTTACTTCATAAGAAATTGTTTGAGCTACAGCTCGTAATCCTCCTAATAATGAATAATTAGAATTTGATGACCATCCAGCTACTATAACAGTATATACCCCTATTCTAGTACAACATAAAAAAAATAAAATTCCTAAATTAAATCTAATCATATTAAAATAATAAGGAATTAATATTCAAACCATTAAAGATAAAATAAAACTAATAATAGGAGAAAAATAATAAGAAATATAATTAGAATAAATAGGAAAAATTTGCTCCTTAGTAAATAATTTAATAGCATCAGAAAAAGGCTGTAAAATTCCTATATATCCAACTTTATTAGGGCCCTTTCGAATTTGAATATATCCTAAAACTTTACGTTCTAATAATGTAAGAAAAGCAACCCCAATTAATACACCTAAAATTAAAATTAATATTCCTAAAACTATCATCATTATATCTTTTAATATCATTTACTACATATATAATTAAATTATATATTTATGATTTCTAAAATCATTACATTTTTTCTGCCAAAATAGTATATTTAATTTACTATTATTAAAATTCTTATTTTATAAAATTATTTTAAATATTTGATCCTTTCGTACTAAAATATTTTATAAATTTAAAGATAGAAACCAACCTGGCTTACACCGGTTTGAACTCAGATCATGTAAGATTTTAATGATCGAACAGATCAAAAATTTTAAACTTTTGCATTTAAATTTTATCTTAATCCAACATCGAGGTCGCAAACTTTTATTCTTATTTGAACTAAAAAAAAAAATTACGCTGTTATCCCTAAGGTAATTTTTTCTTATAATCGTAAATTACGGATCCTTTATTCATTTATTAATGTTAATATATAAAAAAAAGTTATTCAAATTTTTTTGTCACCCCAACATAATATTTAAATATATTAAAATTTTAAATCTTATAAAAAATTTTAATTTAATTAAATATAAAACTCTATAGGGTCTTCTCGTCTTTTAAATATATTTTAGCTTTTTAACCAAAAAATTAAATTTTATAAATTAAAAAGAGACAGTATATATTTCATCAAATCTTTCATACAAGTCACCAATTAAGAGACTAATGATTATGCTACCTTTGTACAGTCAAAATACTGCAGCCCTTTAATATAATATCAGTGGGCAGATTAGACTTTAAATTATTAATCAAAAAGACATGTTTTTGATAAACAAGTGAATATAAATTTTTGCTGAATTCCTTTTATCAAATTATCAAAAAATAAATCATTTTCATTTAATTATATACTAATTTTATCATTATATCTAAATTTAAATTATTATAAAATATTTTTTAATAAAAACTTAAATAAATTTTAAATTTTAATTTAATTAAAATTATTTATAAAAAATTATAATTTATAAACAATATAAATTTTAAAAATTTTAATTATTATAAAAATTTATTATAAAAATTTATTTTAAAGCTTATCCCTTAAAATATTTAATTTTAAAAATATAATTTTAATTAATTAAAATTATATATTTTAAAACTTAAAATTAAATTTTTTTCTAAAAAAACTAGATATATTTAAAAACGATTAACATTTCATTTCAAATTAATTATTTAAAATAATTATTCAACATTAACTTTAATAATTAATTATCTCTTTTAAATTCGAGAAAATTTTTAAATAAAAAATATTATTAATAAACTCTGATACACAAGATACAATAAATCAAATTTACTTTTAAATAATTTTTATTTTCAAAATATTTCAAATTTCTTTTACAATACTAATTTACTATAAATTTTTTCATTTTTTTCTATTAAATATACTTTAACCCCCATTAAACTATTTTAATATTAAAAATTCTTTTATTATTTATACTTTATTAATTTATCCCCCTCAAATTAATTATAATATAATATCTTTTCAATGTAAATGAAATACTTTTATCAAGCTCTAATTTGTTCTTTCTAGAAACACTTTCCAGTACCTCTACTTTGTTACGACTTATTCCAATTTATTAATGAAAGCGACGGGCAATATGTACATATTTTAATATATAATCATTTTAATAAACTAATTAAAATTACATTTAAATCCACCTTCAAATACTTATTAAAAAATATTATTCATTTAAATTTATTTATTGTAATCCATTATATTCTTAATTATAATCTGCATCTTGATCTGAATTAATTTTATATAAAAATTTTAAAATATTATTTTTATTAAAAAATATTTTTTTAACAACGATATACAAAATAATAAATTAAGTAAATTTATTCGTGGATTATCAATCATTAAACAGATTCCTCTAAATGAACTAAAATACCGCCAAATTATTTAAGTTTCAATAAATTATTATCTACTATTTTAGTATTATAAATTTAATTTTTAATAATAGGGTATCTAATCCTAGTTTTTTATAAAATTTAATAAATCATAAAATTAATATAAATTTTAATTAAATTAAAATTTCACTTAATAATTTAATATTTAATTTAATAATAATTTTTATTTATTATATACTGATAAAATTTAAATTATTTTTTGTATAACCGCAACTGCTGGCACAAAATTTGTTAATAAAATTAAATATTACTAAATCTTAATTTCTTAAATTTTTAATTTTAATTACTGCAAATATTAATAATCATTATTAAAATAATTAAAAATTAACACTAAAATTTACATGTAAAATAAATTTAAATTAAATTCCATAAATCATAAAAATTTATTTATATATATAATTTTTTCATATAGATTTTT